AAAATTCATAGACGCTAGATTTCTATAGACAAATAAAATGGAGAATCGAATGAATGAAACATGAATAGGAATGACGAATCCTAAATGAATAGGAAATCGTGCAAAACTGAAGGAGAATTCGGATCTCTTCATACCTATTATATTGACAATTTCCAAAAAGCGTTCATATACTAAGTATCCATATATGAAGTATCCATATAAAAAGTATCATCTAAGAAGTATCATAGCGGTTGAGCAAGCATGCCCCCATCGTCTAGTGGTTCAGGACATCTCTCTTTCAAGGAGGCAACGGGGATTCGACTTCCCCTGGGGGTAGGGTACTACGAAAATAAGTTGGTCAGGAATTACCAATACACCTAAAATGGATTCTTCCTGGGTCGATGCCCGAGCGGTTAATGGGGACGGACTGTAAATTCGTTGGCAATATGTCTACGCTGGTTCAAATCCAGCTCGACCCAACAATTCACCAATTTACCATTTCATGGTAGAACCCCCTTCTTCTTCATAAATACCCGATAGGGGGAATAAAAAAGAATCACATTTTCTGCTAGATCCCTTAGTTCCCTGGGATTGTAGTTCAATTGGTCAGAGCACCGCCCTGTCAAGGCGGAAGCTGCGGGTTCGAGCCCCGTCAGTCCCGACGAATCGAATAAGTACACCAATCCGCCGCTCCTCTTTCTCGGAAAGTGGGGCCTTGGGACAACATGTCATTCCCAAGGGGATTCGTCTCGTCACTTCAACGAGGACTGATTGATTGGAGAAAGACAAATGTAGATTAGTCGAATGATTGGTTGGTAACATTATTCTTAGAGTAAATATTCCAAAGAGATGCTGAGTCTTCTTTTTGGATTGATCTCCATTCATGTAAGGAAACAAAGTCCGACTCGGGCGCATCTCCACAGATGGAATTCGTTTCTTGTATAATACAAACTGAATTTAACAAAATCTCCCCTTCTGGCTCTGTTTTTGTTTGTGTAAGCCTAATTACTAACTAGGAAGGTTACAAATCAATTGGATTCAAATTGGACACTGAGCTTTTGATAATGGAATTGAATCCTTTTTCCTTACTAGTTTTTCTATTTTTTCAGGGTCCTCTCGAAGAAAGAACAAACCCTCCACTAAAATGAAAATAACGAAAATAGTGAATTTACGGAAATATTCCATAGACATTAAAAAACGGCGTTTAGAGCTTATCTTTTTCCGCTTTGCTTGTCTTGTTCTTTGTAACTAATGGAAAGGGATGGGTGGTGAGATGATACGCTATTTGATGATTGTACAAGGGAGACCTAAGATAGGTTATAGAAACTAAACAAGAGAAAAGAATGCTACATAATGCTAACTAAAGGAATTTTTGATTGGGTCGGGAATCCTATTTTGGATTCGGTATGGATAAAAGATCTCCCTAGGTTATACTATTCAATTTTCGACGACGAATGGATTTGATCGCTTAGATAGTCTTATTCATGCTATTGATCCGAGTCAATCTCGTCGAGAGGTTATTCATTCAGTGAAGTTACATGTGCAAGATTTATTTTCTCTAGGGGATTAAATCCCGAGTTATTGTGAAAGAAAAAGGGATGAGATTATGGAAGTCAATATTCTGGCATTTATTGCTACTGCACTCTTCATTTTAGTTCCTACTGCTTTTCTACTTATTATTTATGTAAAAACAGTTAGTCAAAATAATTAATTATTTTGAATGAAACTTGATCTTATCAACTATTGATAAGATCAAATGAAAGGAATTCTCATTTTGCGTATTTTAATGAATAAATGAAATGGACGGGCTCGAATCGGCAGTCTTCGCTGAGATCTGAGAGTAGGGTAAGAAAGATTCATTGAGTTCTTTCTTACCGGACTGTATCTTAGTGGTTCTAATAAAGCTAGAGGTTTACTCTAGATCAATCTACCATATTATCTTCATGGTAGATATTTGTAGTGGCGATATTCATTTTCTATCTGGAATTGACAGAGGGCCCACTTCGATTTCTTTGATACATCTATTTGTTCCGATCAATCGGAAAAAAGCGTTTTACTTGTTATAAAATACATTCCTTCACTAGAATTCAATGCAATTTGAAAATGAAGAGATCTTGATAGTAAATCGTTCTACAATGCATTTTGAACGATTTCTAAAATAATTGATCCAGTTTGATTCCTCAACTCAATTAGTAGTACTTCTAGAGACCACTTCTTCCCCAGACTACAAGTGAAAGGGAAAATGAAAAAACTACCATTAAAGCAGCCCAAGCGAGACTTACTAGCTCCATGTGAATTATGTCCCCTATCTCTATGATAGAATTATTTGATTATTGCTCCCTAATAATAGTGGAATCAATGGTGCAGAGTCAAAAAGGGATTCTCACCGAAGACTATTGAGGAACCAATTTAATAAATCCACTTCTAAAAAATTCCTCTATGATTTCGAATCGGGAAAGACTAAAGACAAGTAAAATAGGCTAGAAATACTAAGGCTTTTTTGGTTTTTTTAGGTAAAAAGTATAATATAGATCGATCGCTATCTATGTGAAATAGTCAGGCGACACCCAGATTTGAACTGGGGAACAAGGATTTGCAGTCCCCCGCCTTACCGCTCGGCCATGCCGCCAAAATCATCCAAAAACCTAATGCAAATTTTTCATAGGAACTATAGATTTTTATAACATATATTACTCACAGTGACTATCGAGCGTTATAACATATATTAGTCCCTCTAAACTCCAGAACGGACTCATAGAATTATCAGTAAATTATCACACTTCAATTTTCATTGAAGAAAAAATAGGTAAAAATGTCTCTCTTCTCGACAGAGGATTTTTTGAACAAAGGGTTGCCGGGGATTCGAACCCAGAACTAATAAGATGGAGTCGATAATGTTACCGGTAAAATAAGTCCCCATGGACGTTGAAAATTTGTGCTAGTTGTTCTAGATAGGGAATGACTAATGAAACTTGCTAATATGGGACCTATTACCGCACATGACGCATATATATTGAATTACATATATTGAATGACATATATATAATTCAATCTATAAACAAAAATGACATATATATAATTCAATATAAAAGGAAGCTATAAGTACTGCAACGATGAATCTCATGGAGAGTCGATCCTGGCTCAGGATGAACGCTGGCGGCAGGCTTAACACATGCACAGAGACAATATCAAAGAAACAATAAAACCAACATAAGCTTGTGTATGAAGATAACCAATTCGATCGTTGGGGTCGGACTCTATTATGGATTTCGACCTACATTGGAAATTATGGGACACCTAGGTAAGTGCATGTCGTGCTATAATAGGCATCTGCATCTACCGAAGAGTAAATACCTTTGTTATACTAAAGGGGGGACACTACCCTCGGATAACAACGACGAGGCCGTCTACGAAATATTTTACTTAATCTGCCTTGAAATGGGGCGTCGCGAGATCGTAGCTACTCTCTTGAAAAAATTTGCGTCGCGGAATGGCGACTCCTCGGGGAGTATCGTCGACTTTGCCAAAGCCGAAGGAGCCAACTGGGTTGCGAAAAGAAAAATTTTTTTTAGAAATGCAAACTCTATTCAAGCAACAAAAGCTTGTCTTTGGGTCGAACTTCAATGCTGGCTGCTAGAAAGAACGGACCAAAGACAGTATGATATCAGGGTTGGGTTTTGGTCTGGCGCCTGGAAACGTTTCCTCTTCGAAGGTGAGGCACCGTTTTCCTACCCCGCAACCAACTTAGATTTGGTTGCTCGCCAATCTCTACGAGACGCGCTACGAACAAAGATCGGGAATAAACCATACGCCATTCGACAATATGAACCACATGTACATGCCTGGCTGCGAGTACGGTTGGACTTTCTATGTACACTAGAAGTACTAAACAAGTGCGATGCGCGATATCAAAAATATCGCGCAGACTATCTCGTCGCGAGGACAACAAAACTATATTTTCGCGACATTGGTTCTTGCTCGGCTACGATGACTGTAGAAACTCCCCTTTGGAACGAAGAGCAATTTGTATCCGCCTGTTTTAACCTTGTCGGTGAAGAGGGGTTTATAACCTTGTGTTTGAACACTCACGACGAAGAAGAAGAATTTCGAGACTCGGATTCCGACTTTTTCGACGAAGAGTGATTTATAGACTCGGGTTTGTTTCAATACCGGTACCTCTAAATGTTACCGGCAATCTACCACGGAACGCCCCCGACTTTCATGCTGATTTTTTTGATCTCATTTTTCTTATGAGAAAAATATAATTACGCCATTGATTTACTAGTTGTACCTGTTATTTATGTCGATATTTTATTATACTGAAACATTCTAATAAAATATCGACATATTTTCTAGAGGGTTCTTTCTTGTGTTTTGTTCGGCGTCTTCTTCGTCGAGAAAGTCCAAGCCCTTTCGCCCCACCACATACTCATTCCCTTGTATGTAAAGGGGGTGTTATTATCTTCCACCTCTTAGAAAGAACTTACATCAATTGACTTCAAATTTCATGTTATTCCGGAATCATAAATAGACGATCAATTCCATCATTGCTAGATCATCTATCTAATTCGATGAAGACTACGCCAATAATGTAATAGGATTTTTGAGAAATGGGAAATTAAATAAAAATGCTCCGAAATAGAAATGAGGGAATGTTTACAATACCTGGGTTTCATCAAATCCAATTTGAAGGATTTTGCAGGTTCATCGATCAGGGTTTACCCGAAGAACTTTCTAACTTTCCAAAAATTGAAGATACAGATCAAAAAATTGAATTTCAATTATTTGTGGAAACATATCAATTGGTCGAACCATTGATAAACGAAAGAGATGCTGTGTACGAATCACTTACATATTCGTCGGAATTCTATGTATCCGCGGGACTCGTTTGGAAAACCAGTCGGGGTATGCAAGAACAAACAATTTGTATTGGAAACATCCCTCTAATGAATTCTATGGGAATTTTTATAGTAAATGGAATATATCGAATTGTGATCAATCAAATATTGCAAAGTCCCGGT